AAGACGATCCAAGTAATAAAGGCCCAAGTTTCCTTTGGATCCCAACTCCAATATGATCCCCATGCTTCATTAGCCCATACTGCTCCTGAAAGAATACCTATGGTTAAAAAGATAAATCCTAGGCTAATCACACGATAACTCCAAAAATCTAATTGTTGAATCAATTGAGCCTTGTAATAATTCTTAGCATAAAAAATATTGTTTCTTTCATTCTTGTATTGGATTTCACCAAACGAAAATGACTCATTTAATTTTAATAAATTATTACTTTTAGAACTATAAAAAATCTTTCTAAATGTAATGACTAGAAGTGCTACTGATAATAATGATCCACAAAGAAGAGCCGCATAGCTTAATATCATCATACTTACGTGCATTATTAACCATTCCGATTGTAGAGCGGGTACTAATATTGTGGGTTTCCGTATTTCATTTAAAAGACCCGATGTAGCAAAACCTTGGGTAAAAATAGTACTTGAAGCAGTTATTGTGGTTAAATAATTTTTTCTTATTTTGAAATAAGGCACTATATGAATAAGGGAGAAACTCCATGAAAGAAAAATTAATGATTCATATAAATCACTTAGCGGGAAATGTCCCGAATAAATCCAACGGGTGAGCAATAATCCTGTTAGACATAAAAAAGTAGCTATCATTCCCTTTTCTGACGAATCATATGTTATGATTTCATTGCCAAATAAGGTTATCAAATGAATTGTAATTACAATTGAAACAATAGAAAAGGAAATATGAGTTAATATATGCTCTAAAGTTGAAAATATCATAAAAATGAAAAAAAAAAAGGGGGGGGGAATCCCCATATAAATTTAATTAATAAATATAAATAGGGAATTGGATTTATTTTTATTATAGGATGTATTGGATCTCTTTTAGAAGATGGCATGCCGCCACTCGGACTCGAACCGAGATGCTCTAGCACTGCTTCCTAAGAGCAGCGTGTCTACCGATTTCACCATAGCGGCTTGCTCGAACTCATAATAGCCTATTTATATTCAATCGTCGAGATTGAATAAGTCAATTCACTCAAATAAGTTTTTTTAGTAAAGATTCAAGTAGTTTATATATTAGCCAATATATTAGTATTAGCCAAAAATAGAAAAATAGAATTCTTGCAACTAGAGAATTCTCGCGAAAAAAACTTTTTTTTTTCATTTTTTACTTTTATTATTATTGTCATTATTATTATTAATTATTATTATTTCTGCTTTATCTGATGATTTCAGAAAAAAAAAAGAAATTTTATCAATGAATCTAAAATATGTCTATTTTTGACTACTCCAAATTGACACTTGTACATAATATCTCAACAATGAGGTTTTTTTATTGATTGGACTAAAAGTTGTAGATATATGATAAATATATTCCATATAGTAAATAAATGAAGAAGTAAGAAAGTTATCCAAAAATTTTTAACATGAAATCAATTAGTTTCAACAATTCATTAATTTTAACTAAAAATCTTATATCTGCCCTTCCCGAGAAAGATAAAAATTTTTCATTATCATTATTGTAAAGGTCGATGGGGAAAATAAGACTCCCCACCACCAAAATCTGATTGAAAATATACTAAATACTAAAAAAAATAAAAATACAATATTTTTGATTTCTTTAGATTTCAGAAAATACAAGAATTTTTATTTTTATCTTATAAGAAAAGAATAAGATAAGATTAAAAGTCTAGGACTGCCAATTCTTTTATTATTTAATATAGAAATATAGATATAGATATTAACAAATATAGATATAGATAATTACTGATCCAATTTTTTGAGTCAAATCCATTCTGATTATTCCAATCTTTTAGGACTTAGTTGTTTGTCGTACAAAAAAACTTTTTGAATTCCCGGTAGAAAGAGATTTCCCTAATGACAAAGCTTTTAACGCTGCCCAATATCCTTTCCTTTTCCAAATATTTTTACGAATACGCTTTTTTGATATCGAAGTACGTTTTTTTGGAACTGCCATTTAAAAATGAAGAAGTTACTCATTGTTATAGTTGGATGTGAAAGACATCTATTGTTCAAAACCAATTATTTTTTCTTATTCATGATCTATTTTTCTCTAAAAAAGATTCTCTTCATAAAAAAGAAATATAGATATATCTGTAAAAATTTGATCAAAAATGACTCGAAATAACATAAAAAATTTTTGATTCCATACACTATTCGTAAAACCAAAAATTTTTGGTTTGGAACTCTTAATTCTCGTTGTTTATATCTCAAAGTTATATCTTTAGAATCTGCTATGTGATAGAAATCAAACTTAATAAAATAAATAAAGAGCCTAAAAGACCTTTATTTTCGTCATTCTATTCTATACTTTATTTACATGTAATAAAATACCTCAAAGGATTGTAAACTTTTGCCTAAAAACGTGAGTCTTTTTTTAGTAATCTTTTTTTAGTAAAACTTGAGAAAAAATACACCTAAATTCCATTTTCAAATTCGAATGAGACTAGTAAGAAAGATCCGTTTTTTTGATAAAAAAAGTTCATTTTAGATCTATAATCTTCTAAACTTTACTAATAATTTGTTTTGATTGAAATGGAAAACAATCAATCCCATAATGAATTAGTTAATGAGTTGAAATAAAGTAACTAAAATAAAGAGTTTTTTCATTAGACCAATGACCTTAGTTAATCCTATAATTCATATAATTCATATCAACATCAGTACTCTTTTTAGCCTAAATTTTTAAGCTTGTTTTATTATTTTTATTAATTATTATTACGATTATTAATTATTACGAGAATTTCTCGTAATAATATAAATTTTCCTATTTATATTTATATTCTTTTTATTTATATTTTATATATGGCACTTGGTCATATCATTTCTCCAATTGTAACTTCTTGTTTTGAATATTTAAACGATTTTGAAAAGACTCAAAATAAATACTAATATAAAATTATTAAATAAATTTAATAAATTAGTGCATATCCTTATTTTTTAGTGACTTTTTCGAAAGAGGTAAGATCCGGTGAATCGGAAACAATTAATTAAGAATAAAAAACTTTTTTTATGGAACAGACATATCAATATGCGTGGATAATACCTTTTCTTCCACTTCCAGTTCCTATGTTAATAGGGGTGGGACTTCTTCTTTTTCCGACGGCAACAAAAAGTCTTCGCCGTATGTGGGCTTTTCAGAGCGTTTTATTGTTAAGTATAGTCATGATTTTTTCCATGAATCTGTCTATTCAGCAAATAAATAGCAGTTCTGTCTATCAATATGTATGGTCTTGGATTATCAATAATGATTTTTCTTTAGAATTCGGATACTTAATCGATCCACTTACTTCTATTATGTCAATATTAATCACTACTGTTGGAATTTTAGTTCTTATTTATAGTGATAATTATATGTCTCATGATCATGGATATCTGAGATTTTTTGCTTATATGAGTTTTTTCAGTACTTCCATGTTGGGATTAGTTACTAGTTCAAATTTGATACAAATTTATATTTTTTGGGAATTGGTTGGAATGTGTTCGTATCTATTAATAGGATTTTGGTTCACACGACCTGTTGCAGCAAAGGCTTGTCAAAAAGCGTTTGTAACTAATCGTGTTGGTGATTTTGGTTTATTATTAGGCATTTTGGGGTTTTATTGGGTAACAGGAAGTTTAGAATTTCGCGATTTATTCCAAATATTAAATAACTTGATTTCTACTAATGAGGTCAATTTTTTATTTGTTACTTTGTGCGCTGTTCTATTATTTGGCGGTGCTATTGCTAAATCTGCACAATTTCCCCTTCATGTATGGTTACCTGATGCAATGGAAGGGCCGACTCCTATTTCAGCTCTTATACATGCTGCTACGATGGTAGCAGCAGGAATTTTTCTTGTAGCTCGACTTATGCCTCTTTTCATAGTCATACCCCACATCATGAATTTTATCTCTTTTATAGGGATAATAACAGTTTTTTTAGGAGCTACTTTAGCTCTTGCTCAAAAAGACATTAAGAGGGGTTTAGCCTATTCTACAATGTCTCAATTGGGTTATATGATGTTAGCTCTAGGTATGGGGTCTTATCGCAGTGCTTTATTTCATTTGATTACTCATGCTTATTCCAAAGCATTATTGTTTTTAGGATCGGGATCTGTTATTCATTCGATGGAAACTCTTGTTGGATATTGTCCAGAAAAAAGCCAGAACATGGTACTTATGGGAGGTTTAACAAAACATGTACCAATTACTAAAAATTCTTTTTTATTAGGTACACTTTCTCTTTGCGGTATTCCACCCCTTGCTTGTTTTTGGTCCAAAGATGAAATCCTTAATGATAGTTGGTTGTATTCACCTATTTTTGCAATAATAGCTTGGTCTACGGCGGGATTAACCGCATTTTATATGTGTCGGATTTATTTACTTACTTTTGAAGGACATTTAAACGTTCATTTTCAAAATTACAGTGGAAAAAGGAATACCCCCTTGTATTCAATATCTCTATGGGGTAAAGAAGGTTCAAAAATAACTAAAAAAAACTTTCCTTTGCTAAATTTATTAAAAATGAACAAGAATGAACGTCTTTCTTTTTTTTCAAATTCAAATCAAGTATATAAATTTGAGAAATTTGATGAGAATGTAAGAAATCCAATCCAACCCTTTCTTTATATTCCGAATTTTGGCAATACCAAGAGTTCTTTGTATCCTTATGAATCGGATAATACTATGTTATTTCCAATAATTATATTAATTCTATTTACTTTGTTCGTTGGATTTTTAGGAATTCCTTTCAATCAAGACGTGGATATATTAACCAAATGGCTAACCCCGTCTATAAATCTTTTACATAAAAATTCAAACAATTTAATAGATTGGTATGAATTTTCTAAAGATGCAGTTTTTTCAGTCAGTATAGCCTCTTTCGGAATATTGATAGCATTTTTTTTATATAAACCTGTTTATTCATCTTTTCAAAATTTGAACTTAATTAATTCATTTGTTAAAATGGGTCCTAAGAGAATTTTTTAT